AATGAATTGCCTGATTAAAGGGTTACCTTGATAGGGTAAATAAAATAATAAAATATTATATTCATTAACTTTTAAAGTTTGTCCCTTTATATTTAACAGAATTAAACCGCTCCTAAAAGTATCAAAAACTTATGTGCATCGTACACTAAAATATAAAAAGATAAGCTAAACAAGCTAATGGGTTCATACCCCATTTATAAAGGCCTCATTCCTTTTCTTTTTAATTTTTAATAACTCTTCAAAAATACTATTTTTATCATCCCTAATTTTAGGAACTATAATCACTGTCTCGTCTTCTTCATGAATCAGAACTTGAATAGGTTTAGAAATTAATATATTGTCTTTCATCCCATTAATTAGTAATAGAAACAATTTAATATCTGCAGAAACAGCATTAAAATACTTCCTGACTCAAGCTATAGCTTCTTCAATCTTTTTTATTGCAATCATTATTTATACTATTAAAAATAATATCAATTATTCTATTTTAACTTCAATAAACCCCAGTTTATACTTAATTATCATTTCTTTAATAATCAAAATAGGAATTGCCCCCTTCCATTTTTGGTTTCCAAGAATTATAGAAGGTATTAACTGAATTAATAGAATTATTTTAATAATTTGACAAAAAATTGCCCCCTTAATTTTAATATCCTACATTTTTAACATAAAATTTATATTATATTTTATTATTACATCTGCTTTAGTAGGAGCATTAGGAGGATTAAACCAAACATCCCTACGAAAACTAATAGCCTTTTCTTCAATTAATCATATAAGTTGAATATTAATAGCAATACAAGAATCTAATAAAATACTTGTAATTTATTTCTTATTTTATACGTTCCTTTCATCTTCGGTTATTTTCTTATTCTACAACTTCAAACTATATTATATAAATCAACTATTCAATATATTTTCACAATCAAATAAATTAAAATTTTCATTTTTCATTAATTTATTATCAATAGGAGGACTCCCTCCATTCATCGGATTTCTTCCAAAATGAATAATTATCCAAAATCTTTTATTAACTAACCAAATCACAATAACATTTTTATTAATTGTATCCTCATTAATTACTCTATTCTTTTACCTTCGCATCTGTTATTCAACTTTTATAATTGGAACCTCTGAAACAAATTGAAGTTATTTCTTCCAAATTAATAAAAAAACAATAAATATTATAGTTCTCTTGTCCTTTATATCAATTACAGGAATAATATTCATTATATTAATTTATTTAAATCTTTAAGGCTTTAAGTTAAAAAAACTAATAACCTTCAAAGCTATAAATATAAGAATTAATCTTTTAAGCCTTAGCACACTCAGGTACTCCTTTAGAATTGCAGTCTAATGTCATAATTGACTATAAAGCCTAATTAAAAGGATAATGTTCCCATAAATAGATTTACAATCTATTGCCTATAATTCAGCCATTTAATCGCAACAATGATTATTTTCTACAAATCATAAAGATATTGGAACCCTATATTTTATTCTTGGCGCTTGAGCTGGAATACTTGGCACCTCATTAAGTATACTGATTCGAGCTGAATTAGGACACCCTGGAGCACTTATTGGAGATGATCAAATTTATAATGTAATTGTAACAGCTCATGCTTTTGTAATAATTTTTTTCATAGTAATACCCATTATAATTGGGGGATTCGGAAATTGACTAGTCCCCTTAATATTAGGAGCCCCTGATATAGCCTTCCCCCGAATAAATAATATAAGATTTTGGCTTTTACCCCCATCACTTACCCTACTATTAGCCTCATCTATAGTAGATGCCGGAGCAGGAACAGGCTGAACTGTATATCCCCCTCTAGCAGCCGGAATTGCCCATAGTGGAGCCTCCGTAGACCTAGCTATTTTTTCATTACATCTAGCAGGTATCTCATCTATTTTAGGAGCAGTAAATTTTATTACCACAGTAATTAATATACGGTCAACAGGAATTACTTTTGACCGTATACCTTTATTCGTTTGATCTGTCGTAATTACAGCAATTCTGTTACTTCTATCACTCCCCGTACTAGCAGGGGCTATTACTATATTACTTACAGATCGAAACCTTAATACATCTTTTTTTGACCCCTCAGGGGGAGGAGACCCTATCCTATACCAACACTTATTCTGATTTTTCGGACACCCAGAAGTATACATTTTAATTCTTCCCGGATTTGGAATAATATCACATATTATTAGTCAAGAATCAGGAAAAAAAGAAACATTTGGATCACTAGGAATAATTTATGCTATATTAGCAATTGGACTTCTCGGATTTATTGTGTGAGCCCACCATATATTTACTGTTGGAATAGACGTTGATACCCGAGCTTACTTTACATCAGCTACTATAATTATTGCCGTTCCCACAGGAATTAAAATTTTTAGCTGAATGGCTACACTCCATGGAACACAAATTTCTTATTCCCCAGCCATCTTATGAGCCCTAGGATTTGTATTTTTATTTACTGTAGGAGGATTAACTGGAGTTGTACTAGCCAATTCATCAATTGATATTATTTTACACGACACTTACTATGTAGTTGCCCACTTCCACTATGTATTATCTATAGGAGCAGTATTTGCAATTATAGGAGGATTTGTTCACTGATATTCATTATTTACTGGATTAACTTTAAACCCTAAAATACTAAAATCTCAATTTCTAATTATATTTATTGGTGTCAATTTAACATTCTTCCCTCAACACTTCTTAGGGTTAGCAGGCATACCTCGACGATATTCAGACTATCCAGATGCCTATACTGCATGAAATATCGTCTCAACAGTAGGGTCAACAATTTCATTGCTTGGTATTATCTATTTTCTTTATATTATTTGAGAAAGTATATTAACTCAACGAGCCGTAATTTATCCCACCCAATTATCCTCTTCAATTGAATGATATCAAAATACACCCCCTTCAGAACATAGATATTCTGAACTACCCCTCCTTACTAATTAACTTCTAATATGGCAGATTAGTGCAATAGATTTAAGCTCTATATATAAAGATTTTTCTTTTATTAGAAAAATTAATGCCAACATGATCTAATTTAGGATTACAAGATAGAGCCTCCCCTTTAATAGAACAATTAACATTTTTTCATGACCACACTTTATTAATTCTAATCATAATTACTATTTTAGTAGGATACTTAATATTTATATTATTTTTTAATAGATACACAAACCGATTCCTTTTACACGGCCAAACTATTGAACTTATCTGAACTATTCTACCTGCCATTATTCTATTATTTATTGCTCTTCCCTCCCTTCGACTACTTTACCTTCTAGATGAAATTAATGAACCAATGCTTACTTTAAAATCAATTGGCCATCAATGATACTGAAGTTATGAATATTCAGATTTTATAGATATTGAATTTGACTCTTATATAATCCCATCTAATGACCTACCTTTAGAAGGATTCCGATTATTAGACGTTGATAATCGAACTATTCTTCCTATAAATTCTCAAATTCGAATTCTAGTAACAGCAGCAGATGTTATTCATTCATGAACAATCCCTGCATTAGGGGTAAAAGTTGATGGAACTCCTGGACGATTAAATCAAACCAGTTTTGTAATTAATCGTCCAGGACTATTCTTTGGACAATGCTCTGAAATTTGTGGTGCAAATCATAGATTTATACCTATTGTTATTGAAAGTATCCCTATTAATATATTCATCAAATGAATTTCTTCATTTAATAATTAATATTCATTAGATGACTGAAAGCAAGTATTGGTCTCTTAAACCACAAAATAGTAAAATAGCACCTACTTCTAATGAAAAAATTAGTTAAATCATAACATTAGTTTGTCAGGCTAAAATTATTAATTATTAATATTTTTTAATTCCACAAATAGCACCAATTAGATGATTAATCTTATTTGTAATTTTTACAATTACATTTATTCTTTTTAATACATTAAATTATTTTTGTTTCTTCAACAAAATACCCCAAACCCCCCAATTAATTAATACATCAACAAATTCAATAATCTGAAAATGATAACAAATCTATTCTCAGTTTTCGACCCATCATCAAGTATCTTTAATTTATCAATTAACTGATTAAGAACTTTTGTGGGATTACTTATAATCCCCTCAATGTATTGACTCATACCCTCTCGGTATAATATTATCTGAAACAATATTATACTTACACTCCATAATGAATTTAAAACAATTCTAAAAGACTCAACCCATAATGGAAGTACATTTATCTTTATTTCATTATTTTCAATAATTCTTTTAAATAATTTCTTAGGCCTATTCCCCTACATTTTTACTAGAACTAGTCATTTAACCTTAACATTAACCCTCGCACTCCCACTATGAATAAGATTTATAATTTATGGATGAATTAATCACACTCAACATATATTTGCACACTTAGTCCCTCAAGGGACCCCAGCAGTACTTATACCATTTATAGTATGTATTGAAACAATCAGAAACATAATTCGCCCAGGCACTCTAGCAGTTCGATTAACAGCTAATATAATTGCTGGACATCTTTTATTAACGCTTCTAGGTAATACAGGCCCTTCTATATCTATATTGCTTGTTTCTATCCTTCTAATTGGGCAAATTGCTCTTCTTGTATTAGAGTCAGCAGTAGCAATAATCCAGTCCTATGTATTTGCTATTCTAAGAACTCTTTATTCTAGAGAAGTTGTTTAACAAAAAATGTCAACACAATCAAACCACCCATTTCACTTAGTTGATTATAGCCCCTGGCCCCTTACAGGGGCAATTGGAGCTATAACAACTGTCTCAGGACTAATTAAATGATTTCATCAATATGATATTTCATTATTTGTCTTAGGAAACATTATTACAATTCTTACTATATATCAATGATGACGAGATATTTCCCGAGAAGGGACCTTTCAAGGACTCCATACATATCCTGTAACAATTGGATTACGATGAGGGATAATTCTTTTTATTGTGTCAGAAGTATTCTTTTTCATTTCATTTTTCTGGGCATTTTTCCATAGCAGATTGTCCCCTACTGTTGATCTTGGAATAATATGGCCGCCAGCAGGTATTATCCCATTTAATCCATTTCAAATCCCCCTATTAAATACAACCATCCTATTAGCATCAGGAGTAACTGTCACCTGAGCCCATCATAGATTAATAGGAGGTAACCACTCACAAACATCACAAGGGTTATTCTTTACTATAATTTTAGGTATTTACTTTACAGTCCTTCAAGCATACGAATACATTGAAGCTCCATTTACTATTGCAGACGCTGTTTATGGATCTACATTTTTCATAGCAACAGGGTTTCACGGAATTCACGTATTAATTGGAACGACATTCTTGTCAGTATGTCTATTCCGGCACCTAAATTATCATTTTTCTAAAAATCATCATTTTGGATTTGAAGCTGCCGCTTGATACTGGCACTTTGTTGATATTGTTTGATTATTCCTTTATGCCTCTCTCTATTGATGAGGAAGATAAAAATTAATTTATATAGTATAGAAGTATATTTGACTTCCAATCATAAGGCCTAATTAATTTAGTATAAATAATTTTTTCCCTTCTACTAATAATATCAATTATTTTAATTATTTCAAATGTAGTAATAATTCTTGCTCTACTTATTTCTAAAAAAACATTAACAGATCGAGAAAAGTCATCCCCTTTCGAATGTGGATTTGACCCCAAAAGATCATCTCGCTTACCTTTTTCTCTACGATTTTTTCTAATTGCTATCATCTTCTTAATTTTTGATGTTGAAATTGCCCTTATCCTCCCCACTATTCCCGTCATAAATTTATCCAATTTATTAATCTGAACAGTAAGAATTTCTGTGTTCTTATTTATTCTTTTATTAGGACTATATCACGAATGAAACCAAGGAGCCCTAGACTGATCATCTTAAATATTTATGTGTATATATATATATATATAAATATTAGGGTTGTAGTTAAATATAACATTTGATTTGCACTCAAAAAGTACTAGTCATTAGTCTTCCTTGAATATGAAGCGATAAATTGCAATTAGTTTCGACCTAATAATAGATATTTAGTTATCCATACTCTTTTAATTGAAGCCAAAAAGAGGCACATCATTGTTAATGATATCACTGAAATCTCAACTTCCAATTAAAGAAATATGAAGCCCAAGATAAAGCTGCTAACTTTTTTCTTTAATGGTTAAAATCCATTTATATTTCTATTATAAATTTATATAGTTTAATAAAAACCTTACATTTTCATTGTAAAAATAAAGTTTTCTTTTATAAATTACTAAAATTTATTATTAAATATTTAAGGGTTAAATAAACCTCAATAACAGCTTCAATATTATACTCTAAAATAAGCTACTTAAATTAAATTAATAAACTTAATAAAATAAAAACTAATACCCACAAAACAAATGTTATTAGATAAAATTTTAAATTATTATTTTGAAACATCTGGTAAGACTTAGAAAAATCAACTAATATTCAATAAATTATTTGACCCCCAAAATATTCAGATCATCCTTGATCTAATCTCTTATTAGAAAATCCGCCAGATCTCAAAGGACCATAAATAATACCATATGTCGAAATATAAGGTATAAATCATATTATACCAACAAAACTTCTAAAAAAATAACTAATTATTCTCTTATTCCTAAAATATAAACTTACATTAGAAATTAAGTAACCCACAAATGCACCTAAAATACACACAAATAAAGTTAAATTCTTCAATATTCTTGACAAAACAATACATCTAGGAGTATTAAATATTAATCATCCAAGCATTCCTCCGCCTACAATTCTTATTATTATCAACCCTAATATACCCCGCAATATAACCCAACCCTCATCAGACAAGTAATGTATTGATCTTAAATTCAAATCACCAGTTAAAGAATAATAAACTAAACGAAATGAATAACACACAGTTAAGCCTGTTGAAAAAAAAAATAAAAAAAAAATAAAAAAATTAATATAGGATATTATAACAATTTCTAAGATTAAATCTTTTGAGTAAAACCCAGCTAAAAAAGGTATACCGCATAAAGCTAAATTTGCAACATTTAAACACGTAACAGTTAAAGGTATATGTACCCCCAAATTTCCTATATAGCGTAAATCCTGAGAATTTTGTATATTATGAATAATAGCCCCCGCACACATAAATAATAAGGCCTTAAATAAAGCATGAGTTAACAGATGAAAAAAAGCTAAATCTGCATACCCTATTGATAAAGTTCTTATTATTAACCCTAATTGACTCAAAGTAGACAATGCAATAATCTTTTTTAAATCAAATTCAAAATTAGCTCCTAACCCCGACATAAATATAGTAAGGCCAGAAACTAATAATAAAATAGAAGCAAATAATGTCTTATCTATTAAAATATTAAATCGAATTAGTAAGTAAACCCCCGCTGTCACTAAAGTTGATGAATGAACTAAGGCAGACACCGGGGTTGGAGCAGCCATAGCTGCTGGTAATCAAGAAGAAAAAGGAATCTGGGCTCTCTTAGTTATCGCGGCTAAAACAACTAATCCACAAATAACCCGTATTTCAAAATCCATTTTTATAATTTCTAAATAAAAAATGTAATTCCAGCCACCATAATTTAATATTCAGGCAATTGCTAACAATAATGCCACATCCCCGATTCGATTAGACAAGGCCGTTAATATTCCTGCATTAAAAGACTTTACATTTTGAAAATAAATAACTAAACAGTATGAGACAAGCCCTAATCCATCTCACCCTAATAAAATTCTAATTAAATTTGGGCTAATAATTAATAATATTATTGACAAAACGAATATTAATACTAGTATAATAAATCGATTAATATTATAATCATTTCTCATATATTCCCTTCTGTAATAAATTACAAGAGAAGAAATCAAAAGAACAAATGATATAAATAAAAGACTTATTCAATCAAATAGGAAAGTCATTACAATTCTAGAAGAATTTAAATTTACTACCTCTCATTCAATAAAATAACAAGAATCTAAATATATTAAATAGACTCTAGAATAAAACAAAAATATTCTAATAGTTAATAAAAAAATAAATCTAATAAAACAAATTGAAATATAAGGCACGGTTTAAAGTGAATTTTCCACATCTTCGACTCCACAAATCAAAATTTTTATAAAACTATTTAAACTTATTAAAGTCAAATAAAACAACAATCTCTTTTCATAATTAACAAATTTAGAGGGAATCAGTGTAGAAACAAGACTAAATATTCACGAATTTTAACAACTCTTCTGCAATACCCCCCTAAATAAAGCTTTCCGTGCTGTCTAAATGAGTATATATATAATGTATATGCAGATCTAAAAAAAGAAATAAATATTAACATTAATATACTCATTCAGCTTCACATAACAATTCTATTTAATAAACTGATTTCTCCTAATAAATTTAATGTTGGAGGAGCAGCTATATTTGCAGAACTTAATAAAAATCACCAAAGAGCTAGCCCAGGTATAAAATTTAATAATCCCCGATTAATTAATATTCTTCGTCTCAATATCCGCTCATAAGATATATTTGCTAAACAAAAAAGTCCTGAAGAACATAATCCATGAGCAATTATTAAAGTGTAAGCACCACATAAACCTCAATAAGTTATAGTTATTAAACCCCCTAATACAATTCCTATATGAGCAACCGAGGAATAAGCAATTAAAGCCCTCAAATCTGTTTGGCGTAAACAGATTAATCTAACCAAAACACCACCCACTAATCTAATTGTTACTCAAATATAATTATATTTTAATCCTAAAAATTGCAAAAAAGAAAAAACACGTAATAAACCATAACCCCCTAACTTTAAAAGAATCCCCGCTAAAATTATAGACCCTGATACAGGAGCCTCTACGTGTGCTTTGGGTAGTCATAGATGAACCATAAATATAGGTATTTTTACTAAAAAAGCAACAATTATACAAATATAAAATATAAAATTTATAAATTCCTCATTGATTAATAAATAAAATTCTATAACCCCCAACTCCAAATAAATATAAAAAATTCTTAAAAGTATTGGTAAAGAAGCCAACAAAGTATAAAAAAGTAAATAAATTCCTGCCTGTAAACGTTCAGGTTGATACCCTCACCCTAAAATTAAAAATAAAGTAGGGATTAGTCTTCTTTCAAAACACACATAAAATATTAATAAATTTATTCTTCTAAAAGTTAAAAATAAAAAAATTAATAAAACTACAATATTAAAAGAAAAAAATATTCTATAATTCCCAGAATTATAAATTAAACTTCTTGATATAATCATTAAAGAAGTAATCCAAATTCTTAATAAAATTAAACCATAAGATATTATATCACACCCTAAAACATAACTAATTCTTATCCAATAATTTCTGTAAATATTTATTAAAATAAATAAAAAACCTAAAAATATAATAACATTTTGAACCATCCAAAAAAATCTTTTTTTAAAACATAAAGGAATTATAAAAATTAATAAAAATAAAAACTTTAACATAATAAAATATTAAAAGAAATAAAATAATCATTACCATGGGAACGGATAATTCTTACTAATATAGAAAGACCTAAAGCACCCTCGCAAACTCTAAATACTAAAAACATTATTCTAAAATATATTTCATTTCTTATAAAATCTAGATAAATAAAAACTATAAGAAATAATCTTAATACAATAAATTCTAATCTCAAAAGTATTGACAATAAATGTTTTCGATTAGAAACAAAGGTCAATAAACCTATAATAAATAAAACCAAAGGAATTAATCAGTAAATTAATATTAACATTAGTTTTAATAGTTTAATAAAAACATTGGTCTTGTAAATCAAAAATAAGGATTACCTTTTAAAACTTCAGAAAAAAAGAAACCTCTTCTTCATTAATCCCCAAAATTAATATTTTAAATAAACTATTTTCTGAAATTCTTCAAATCATTCTGTATTCAATAACCTTAATATCAAGAATAATTTTTATACAAATAAATCACCCTCTTGCAATAGGACTAATATTACTAATTCAATCATTCCTTATTTGTTTAATTACAGGACTAATATTTAACTCGTTTTGGTATTCCTACATTTTATTCCTAGTCTTTCTTGGAGGACTACTAATTTTATTTATTTACATTACATCTCTCGCGTCAAATGAAATATTTTCATTTTCAATAAAAATTTTAACATCAATAGTAGTTCTTTTTTCAATTATTGTATTATTCTTACTAATTACTGATAATATATTAATTTATTCTATTTTCAAAAATGATATAATAAATCTAATAACAAGTAATATAAATTATTCATCAACAAATAAGATATCCCTTATTAATTTATACAACTTTCCGATTAATCTTATTACAATCATATTAATAAATTACCTATTATTAACTTTAATTGCTGTAGTAAAAATTACTAATTCATTTTATGGTCCATTACGACCAATAAATTAATTAACTAATGAATAAACCCATACGATCAAGACACCCCCTTTTTAAAATTGTTAATAACGCCCTAATTGATCTTCCTGCTCCTATCAATATTTCAGCTTTATGAAATTTTGGCTCCCTTCTAGGATTATGTTTAATTATTCAAATTATTACCGGACTTTTTTTAGCAATACATTATACAGCTGATATTATAATAGCTTTTGATAGAGTAACTCATATTTGCCGAGACGTTAATTTTGGTTGACTACTACGAACTCTTCATGCTAATGGAGCTTCCTTCTTTTTTATTTGTATCTACTTACATATTGGACGAGGTATCTATTATAATTCATTTATATATATACAAACTTGAATAGTAGGAGTAATTATTTTATTCTTAGTAATAGGAACTGCATTCATAGGATATGTCTTACCCTGAGGACAAATATCTTTCTGAGGAGCTACTGTAATTACAAATCTTTTATCAGCTGTACCTTACTTAGGAACAACACTTGTACAATGAATCTGAGGTGGATTTGCAGTAGATAATGCAACTCTTACTCGATTCTTTACCTTCCATTTTGTTTTACCATTTATTGTTGCAGCCATAACTATAATTCACTTATTATTTTTACATCAAACAGGATCTAATAATCCACTTGGATTAAACTCAAACTCAGACAAAATCCCATTCCATCCATATTTTACTTTTAAAGATATTGTTGGATTTATTATTATAATAATAATACTGACTATTTTAACTTTAATTGATCCTTACTTATTAGGAGACCCTGATAACTTCACCCCAGCTAATCCCCTTGTAACCCCTATCCATATCCAACCAGAATGATATTTTCTTTTCGCCTATGCTATTTTACGCTCCATTCCTAATAAACTAGGTGGAGTAATCGCACTTGTTATATCAATTGCAATTTTAATAATTTTACCCTTCTACCACTTAAGAAAATTTAAAGGTATACAATTTTATCCTCTTAATCAAATCTTATTCTGAACTATAGTGTCAACAGTCATTTTATTAACATGAATTGGAGCCCGTCCTGTTGAAGACCCTTATATTATTACCGGACAACTTTTAACAATTGTTTATTTTGTATATTACTTAATTAACCCAATTATTGCTAAACAATGAGATTCCTTAATTAACTAGTTAATGAGCTTGAATAAGCATATGTTTTGAAAACATAAGATAGTAATTAAATTTTCTATTAACTTTACTAAATTATATTAACAAAATACTCTTTAATATAAGAATCGCCCCTACAAAAAACATAATATAATTCAAAGACAAAGGTAAAAAACATTTTCAAGCCAAATATATTAATTTATCATAACGAAACCGTGGTAATGTACCCCGCGCTCAAATAAATAAAAAAGAAATAAATACTAATTCAAAAAAAAAAATTAATCTACCCAAATAACCCCCTAAAAACATTAAAGAAAATAATATTCTTATAAATAAAATTCTTGAATACTCAGATAAAAAAATTAAAGCAAACCCGCCTCTTCTATATTCAACATTAAATCCAGAAACCAACTCTGACTCCCCCTCCGCAAAATCGAAAGGAGTTCGATTAGTTTCTGCTAAACTAGAAGTAAATCAAACTATCCCTAAAGGAAAAGATAAAAATAAGAATCAAATAAACCTTTGATAAAAATAAAATCCCAAAAAATTAAATCTTCCTATTATAAAAATAAATGATAATATAATTAAAATTAAACTTACCTCATAAGAAATTGTTTGAGCCACTGATCGCAGCCCCCCTAATAAAGCATAATTTGAATTAGAAGATCAACCAGCAATTATCACAGTATAAGCCCCCAATCTCGTACAACACAAAAAAAATAAAATCCCCATATCAAAAGAAAAAAAACTTATTAAATAAGGTATTCTTATCCATAAAGACAAAGATAAGAATAAAGAAAAAATAGGAGAAAAATAATAAGAAGAATAATTTGATAATATAGGATAAGTCTGTTCTTTAGTAAATAATTTAATTGCATCACAAAAAGGCTGGGGAATTCCTATAACCCCCACTTTATTAGGCCCTTTACGAATTTGTGCATAACCTAGAACCCTTCGTTCTAGTAAAGTTAAGAAAGCCACACCTACTATTACACAAATAATTAAAATTAATCTTCTTAATAATAACAAAAATAATTCAATAAACATCATATACTATTTGTAAAAAAATTACATCCATAAATTCTAAATTTATTGCACTAATCTGCCAAAATAGTATATTATTAATATTCAAATATAAAAAAATATTTTAAATATTTGGTCCTTTCGTACTAAAATATTTATATTAACTGAAGATAGAAACCAACCTGGCTTACACCGGTTTGAACTCAGATCATGTAAGAATTTAAAAGTCGAACAGACTTAATTTACTAAACCTCTACACCTAGTAATATCTCTTAATCCAACATCGAGGTCGCAATCTTTTTTATCGATATGAACTCTTCAAAAAAATTACGCTGTTATCCCTAAGGTAACTTAATTTATTAATCATTAAAAATGGGTCATCTAATCATTAATCTATGTTTATAAAATATAAGAGTTTATTAAATCTTATTATCACCCCAATAAAATAAATTCATTTATTAAATTTTAAATATTCTTTATAAACCTAATAAATATAATTATAAAGATCTATAGGGTCTTCTCGTCTTTCAATATTATTTTAGCTTTTTTACTAAAACATAAAGTTATAATTATTAAACTGAGACAGCTATTATCTCGTCCAACCATTCATACAAGCCCTCAATTAAAAGACTAGTGATTATGCTACCTTTGCACAGTTAATATACTGCGGCCATTCAAATATTATTCAGTGGGCAGGTTAGACTTTAAATTAAATTCAAAAAGACAGGTTTTTGTTAAACTGGCGAATAATCATAAATTTGCCGAGTTCCTTAATCTAATCTTATTCAAATTTTAAATTTACAATAATTTATACTAATTCTATCATAATTTCTTAATTTTAAAAATTAAAATTAATATTTAAATAAAATCTTCAAACCCATAATAAATAATTTTTATAAAAAATAAATTATAACATCCTCATAAATAATTGCTAATTCTAAGCATATATTTATTTTACTAATTAATAAATTTTAAATATTTAACTTACAGCTTATCCCGTAAATTACTCAAAAAAATTTATAGCACATTTATATAATTAAAAACTACTCATCATTAATAAATTAAATTTATTTCTTTAAAAACTAGATAACTTCAAAAACGAATAACTTTTCATTTCCAGTAAATAATTAAAAATAATTTTTTTACATTAAATTTCTTTACTTACTAACTCTTTTAAATTCGAGAATACTAAAAATTTATAGATTATATTTAATAAACCCTGATACACAAGGTACAATAGATTAAATTTTCTTTTTTTATATAAAATTTTCAAATATTATTTCAATTTTATTTCACAATACTAGTCAACTATTATTAAAAATATTTTTTCTATATACTATACTAAAACCTCTTAAATTAAAATTATTTTACTTAATTAAAACAAACATAAAAAAAAATTAATAAATTATTAATAATCAATTTATATTGATTTGCACAATAATCATTTCAATGTAAATGAAATACTTTACTAAATAAGCTTTAAATTATCATTCTAGAATCACTTTCCAGTAATCCTACTATGTTACGACTTATCTTATTTTATATTATTCATAAAGAAATAAGAGCGACGGGCGATGTGTGCATATTTTAGAACTAAAATCAAATTAATATAATTAATAATTTTACTATCAAATCCACCTTTAAAAAAATATTTCAATTTCATCTCCGTATAAATAACTTTATTGTAATCCATCTCCACCTTAAGTATAAGCTGCACCTTGACCTGATATAATTTTTTACAAAATTAAGAAAATTATTTCTCTAAAAAGATAATCTATAACAGCGGTATACAAACTGATTAGCAAACCCAAGTTAGATATTCGTGGACTATCGATTATAGAACAGATTCCTCTGAATAGATTAAATACCGCCAAATTCTTTAAGTTTCAAGAACATAACTACTACTACTCTAGTAAACAAATTACATTCCAAATAATAGGGTATCTAATCCTAGTTTAATGTTGAAATTTCCTAGTTTCAATTTTTCCTAAATATAAATAAAATTAAATTTCAAATTTCACCTAACAAAAATTAAGTTATTTTATTACATTTCATTTAACTAATACTAATAAAGTTTATTAACATTTTATGTATAACCGCGGTTGCTGGCACAAATTTTACCAATATTAAATAATATTCCTATTTCCTAGTCTTCTAGATTAACAATATTAATTACTGCGAATAAATTTAATCTTTAAAAATTTTCAATTTTTAAATAAATTATACAAAAATTTACATGTAAAAGAAACCATAAACAAATCTTTAAGCAAGAATAAAACTTTAATAAAAAATAACATTTTACATAAATTTATAAATAAATTAAATTTTATATTATTCCCGCACACGAGTCAGTAATAATTAATTATATAAAATAAACTTAATTTAATAATAATAATCTATTAATAACCCATACCCCCTATATATATATTCAAAATTTCATTCTTAAAATAAATTTAACAATTAAATTTTTATTCCCGCACACGAGTCAGTAATAATTAATTATATAAAATAAACTTAATTTAATAATAATAATCTATTAATAACCTATACCCCCTATATATATATTCAAAATTTCATTCTTAAAATAAATTTAACAATTAAATTTTTATTCCCGCACACGAGTCAGTAATAATTAATTATATAAAATAAACTTAATTTAATAATAATAATCTATTAATAACCCCTACCCCCTATATATATTCAAAATTTCATTCTTAAAATAAATTTAACAATTAAATTTTTATTCCCGCACACGAGTCAGTAATAATTAATTATATAAAATAAACTTAATTTAATAACTAGTAAATTATTAATATTAAATAAATAATTTTTTTTTATTATATAAATAATTTACATAATTTATATATATATATATATATATAATAAAAAATTAAATTTTTAAATTACAATATGTGAAACATATTGTAACTAAACTTTTTCTTTAGATTATATAGATCATTACATTAAAAGTTCTACAATAATATCAAATAAGGTTATACATTAACTCTAGATCTAAGAATAAAATAAATAAATAAATTTAAATTAAAAATTTACATAGTAAATTATTAATATTAAATAAATAATTTTTTTTTTTATTATATAAATAATTTACATAATTTATATATATATATATDYATATATATATATATATATATATAATAAAAAATTAAATTTTTAAATTACAATATGTGAAACATATTGTAACTAAACTTTTTCTTTAGATTATATAGATCATTACATTAAAAGTTCTACAATAATATCAAATAAGGTTATACATTAACTCTAGATCTAAGAATAAAATAAATAAATAAATTTAAATTAAAAATTTACATAGTAAATTATTAATATTAAATAAATAATTTTTTTTTTTTATTATATAAATAATTTACATAATTTATATATATATATATACATATATATATATATATATATATATATAATAAAAAATTAAATTTTTAAATTACAATATGTGAAACATATTGTAACTAAACTTTTTCTTTAGATTATATAGATCATTACATTAAAAGTTCTACAATAATATCAAATAAGGTTATACATTAACTCTAGATCTAAGAATAAAATAAATAAATAAATTTAAATTAAAAATTTACATAATAATAAAATTATTTCAGATCCAATTAATTAATATGTAAACTATTGTATATATACACACACAAAAAAGCATACATCTACAAACACATTATATTTAAATATAACTTCACCTATAATAATTATCTAAATATAAATAACTTGATATCTATAATAAATAATAATTATTAATTTTTAAGAATA